AGAGCAGTTTGGTAGCTCGCGAGGCTCATAACCTTGAGGTCACGGGTTCAAATCCCGTCTCCGCAACAAGTTTTTTTTACAAAAAAAAAAGGGGGGGGGGGTTACTCTTTTTACTTTACTCTGTTAACTACTAATTAACAATTAATTACCTCTTTTTTTAGTAACAGAAAAGAAGGACGAGGACAAAACCACTATATATACTATTACTATCACGGTCAATTCTATTGACTAATTTATCTGAATTCAAAATTACCTCAAATAGATTACCTACATTACCCTAGGCGGATAGCGGGAATCGAACCCGCGTCTTCTCCTTGGCAAGGAGAAATTTTACCATTCGACTATATCCGCATCCGCATCTTTTTAGTCTTTATAAAATATACTAAAAAAAAGTAAATCAAAATTCAAAATGAAAGAAGAATTTTTACTCTATTTCTATCTATTCTATCTATATATCATAGATAGAAATAGATAGAAATAGATTTTCTCTATATTTATATTTATTTCTATATTATTTCAATTATAATTATTAATTAGTAAAATTAGAACTCTATTAATATTTTAGAATATTTTACTTATTATTGTTAGAAATTCTATATAGATTATTAGAAGTTTCTTATCTAGTATTTATTATTTAGAAGAGATTTTCTATATTTCTAATATCTTTTAGATTTAGAATTTAGATTACTAAAACTAAAGTAGATTAGTAAAGAATATTCTAATTCTATTAGAATAGAATAATTCTATTATATTACTTCTATATAATTTAATTAATTAATAGTAAAAGTTTTTTAGATTTTAGAATAAACTAGTTATGATTTTTTTGATATTCTAATCAAATAGTATTATTTTAAAGTTGAAATAAAAAGTTCTAACTTTAAAATCTAAAATAAGGCATTTTTTAATAAAAATGAGCATAAAACAATAACAACAAAGAAATGGGATTTTTGAGAATTCTAATTCATATTCTTTTTTATCCTGTTTTCCGGTATCATTTTATAAAAAGGTTTTTTGTTGGACCCCTCCCTCTAATTTTGTGTTCATTTTTGATTTGCATTCTTATGCATTTTGAGGGCTTATATTTCATTTTAAGGTGTCTCGCATAATCGAAAGAATTCGGATTCGGAGGGGGGGTCATTTCATTTTTTTATCTGTAAACAAAGGGGTTCAAGAGATGAGAGAATTAAGGATACCTACCAGAAACACTAATACAATCCATAAGGATGTCCCGGAAAATACAACATTTTTGTTACTCGACCAACCCTCGGGAGAAGCAAATACAACGGGTACACTTATAAGTAAGATTAATGAAGTAGCAATTAATGCAAAAACAGCCAATTGGAAAGCAATAGTCATCTTTCTAATCCTCCAAGTTACCAACAAAAGAACTATACCATTTAATCCATCTCTTATTCAAAAAAAAATATATAATTGTAGGAAAATGTATCATAGAGGGATTTTCCGTTTTTTCATGAATACATTCATTCTAATTAATTCTATATGAATATAGATTTTTTATATAAATTATAAACACACTTTTAACCGCTTTATTCGGACATGGGGTCGGGAGTAGTTTCTTTTTTTTTTTACTTCGGCAATGATCGTGCTAGATTATGCATTTAAAAGTATCTATATCTCTAAATAGATAGTTATAAATGGACTTATCCCTTCACCCCAGTATTTTTCTATATTCTATAATATAGTCATGTTATCCATTCCTACGCTTTGGTCCTGTTCTATATCGGTAGAATAAATAAGAAAATTAGAATACTTTTTTCTAAATTCTCTTTTGGAGAGATGGCCGAGTGGTTGATAGCTCCGGTCTTGAAAACCGGTATAGTTTAGAACAAAGAACTATCGAGGGTTCGAATCCCTCTCTCTCCTTTTGCTCGGCAAATACAAATGGATTTGTTTTGTATTGGTTTACCAGGTTCAGTATCATAAAGGTGAATGGCTCGGCTATCCTACCTAGCCGAGCCAAAAAAAAGAAGTTAGAGAGAAAAATGGAAAGAAAGGAAAGAGTAATATCTTTTTTTTTTAGGTATGACCCAATCTACCGAGGTGGAATCAAATTAAGTCCTACTTCAAGTCTTGGATTTATTCCCTCAGTTAAGAGGAGTCATAGAAAGAACAGGTTCAAAATCACGATCAATTCCTTTTTCAAATCCTGCAGCAGCAGCTCTAGCCCTTCCCGCGTGCCATAAATGACCTACGAATAGGAAGAATCCTAGAACAAAATGAGAGGTAGCTAACCAACTTCGAGGAGAAACATAATTGACTGCATTGATCTCGGTAGCTACACCACCTACAGAATTTAAAGAACCCAATGGGGCATGGGTCATATATTCCGCGGAACGTCGTTCTTGCCAAGGTTGTATGTCGTTTTTCAGCCTATTTAAGTCCAAACCATTGGGACCCCTTAGAGGTTCTAACCAGGGAGCACGTAGATCCCAAAAACGCATAGTTTCGCCTCCAAAAATGACTTCTCCGGTTGGCGAAC